ATTTTTTATATTATTCAAATTTTTGTTATCATATGGGAGTTTTTTTTTTTTTTTTCTTTAAAATTTAAATTATAAAAAAGAGTTCGATATTTTTTAGGGCTTTTACGTGTTTTATTTTCATTTCGGTAAGTAGGTAAAGTAAAAGAAATTTATATGGATACATAGAGATAAGAAGATATAATATTTTAATTATTTTTTTAGGGGTTTATTATCAAAATATAAATTATATTAAAATTTTCATATACAATTGTTCAATCTATTATAAATAAAAATTAACATATCATAATTTATAAATAAAATTTTTATTTAATTATAAATTAGTATATAAATTTTTGAGCATTTTATATAAATATATTATATATTTAACATTATATAAATAAGAATATATATATATAGATTGCTAACTCTTATTTATATTATTATTTTAATATAAAAAATGTGTAGTAATTTCTAATTTTATGGGTCATATTTATCCTTTAAAGTTTTAATAGTTTTCAAATATGTATATTAAAATAAATGTAAGTTAATTTAAAAAAAAAAAACTTCCACGATTTAGAATATTTTAAATATAATTTAAATTAAAATTTTGATCGTATATATATTCAGATATAAATTTAGTTCTAATCCAATAAATTAATTCTAGTTTGTAAATGCGTTTGGGTTAAAAGAGATTATATTATATAAAAAATTTATATAAATGTATATATATAATTAATATATTGTATTAAAATCACGTTGATTAAGTAATAATAAAAATTTTTTAAAGTTTTATTTTAGCTTATTAGGTATTTAAATAGGCCATTATTTTTCTGGTTGCAATATTGAAGATTGAAAATAAAAGAAAATAAGATTTAGGAATTCATAGTAGTATTAACTAAACTTGTGCCAGCAGCCGCGGTTATACAGATAAATAATGTAATTTAATTTTTATTTGGTATATAGTATTAGTATATAATATATTAGTATTAGGTTAAATTTATTAGGTGAAATTATTAATTTGATATAAATTATAAATTTATAATATGAGGTTATGAAATTTTTTTTTATAAACTAGGATTAGATACCCTATTATTGGAAACGTAAATTTATTATACTAGATTAGTAGTAGTTATGTTCTTGAAATTCAAAAAATCTGGCGGTATTTTAGTCTATTCAGAGGAACCTGTCCTATAATTGATAGTCCACGATTAATTTTACTTATCTTAAAGGTTTGTATATCGTCGTAGTTTGAATGTTCTTTAAGGAAAAAAATGTTCAAGATTTATATAATAATAATGGAAGTCAGATCAAGATACAGCGGATAAGTGAGAAGAAATGGGTTACAATAATTTATTTAAATGGTTATAGTAATTAAACATTATAATATAAAGTGGATTTGATAGTAATTTAATTTATATAATTTAAATGATTTTAGCTCTAAAATATGCACATATCGCCCGTCGCTCCCACTTTAAGGTGGGATAAGTCGTAACAAAGTAGGCTTACTGGAAAGTGTGCCTGGTCAGGCAAATTAGAGCTTGGTATAAGTATTTTATTTACATTAAAAAGTTGACTGTGGGATTCAGTTTAATTTGATGTGAAAATCAATTTAATTTTTAGTTGTTTATGAGTATCGGTAAGAAATTAAATATTAAGAAAAAATTATTTTTAATTATAGTTTGAGGGGGTTTAAATATAATGATGTTAGAATTTGTAAGAAGAAAAGTTTAGTATTTGTACCTTGGGTATCAGGGTTTATTAAAATTTAATAATCTCGAATTATAAAGAGCTAATATTATATAAATTTAATTGTGGAATAAATTTTTGTAATATTTTATTAGAAATGAGATGTTAGTCGTTTTTTAGGATATCTAGTGATAGTACTAAAGCAATTACTCCGCCTATAAAATTTAATTTAATTAATTATTTAATTTTTTGGTTTAGGTTAGTAATATTCTAGGGGTGCTGGATGTGAACGGGCGTTACTAAGGGATTCGCAGGAATTATGTTTATTTAGTATGAATAATTGTAGGATTGGTTTAATTTGTTATAATTAATTTTTTGTTAAATAATATTTATATTAATATTTTAAGTGTTTTATTAAGTTAATTGGTTTAATAAGGGAATATACGTAACAATGATAAAATTAAATTAGTATAAATGTAGTTTTGTTGATTTTGTGTTGGAAAGGTTATGTTAAGGAATTCGGCAAAAGTATTTTTCACCTGTTTATTAAAAACATGGCCTTTACGATGATAATTATAAGTCTAACCTGCCCAATGAGGAGTTGAATGGCCGCGGTATTTTGACCGTGCAAAGGTAGCATAATCATTAGTTTTTTAATTGAAAGCTGGAATGAATGGCTGGACGGAATATTTTAAGTAAAAAAGCTTAAATGATTTTAAAAGACGAGAAGACCCTATAGAGTTTTATATAAAATATAAATTATTTAATTTAGTATAATTTGGTCTATTATAATAAGTATTTTGTTGGGGTGACAGAAAAATTAAATGAACTTTTTAGAAGAATGAGGCGCCATTAGCGTGGAGGGTTTATATTTTTATCATTAATTAATGTATGAATGATCCGTATATGTTGATTATAAGATTAAATTACCTTAGGGATAACAGCGTAATTTTTTTTGAGAGTTCTTATCGAAAAAAAAGTTTGCGACCTCGATGTTGGATTAATAATAAACTTTTGGTGCAGAAGCTAGAAATTTTAGGTCTGTTCGACCTTTAAAATTTTACGATCTGAGTTTAAACCGGTGTGAGCCAGGTTGGTTTCTATCTTTAATTAAAAATAATTATTTTAGTACGAAAGGACCAAATATTAATAAAATTTATTTTAATTTTGAATATTATATTACTTTGGCAGATTAGTGCAGTAAATTTAGAATTTATGTATGTACGGATAGTACAGGTAATAATATTTGGTTTTGACTTAATCCTAGTAGTTGTTACTAGTTTGGTTTTAGTAATTTGTGTATTAGTTGGTGTAGCTTTTTTAACATTAATGGAGCGGAAAGTTTTAGGGTATATTCAAATTCGAAAAGGTCCTAATAAGGTTGGTTTTATAGGAATTGCTCAACCTTTTAGAGATGCGATTAAGTTATTTAGTAAAGAACAAACTTATCCTTTAATATCTAATTTTAATATTTATTACATATGTCCAGTATTCAATCTATTTCTTTCTTTAATTTTATGGGCCTGTATGCCATTTTTCGGAATATTATTTAGATTTAATTTAGGAATACTATACTTTTTGTGTTGTTCTAGGTTAAGAGTTTATACTATTATAATTGCGGGTTGATCTTCAAATTCTAATTATGCTTTATTAGGGGGTATTCGGGCAGTTGCGCAGACTATTTCTTATGAAGTGAGGTTAGCGTTAATTTTACTATCCTTTTTGTATTTAATTGTAAGTTTAAATTTAATTGATTTTATGAAATATCAAGCTGGAGGTTGATTTATTTTTTTATGTTTACCTTTAACAATAATGTGATTTGTTTCTAGGTTAGCTGAGACAAATCGCACACCTTTTGATTTTGCTGAGGGCGAGTCTGAGTTAGTATCAGGGTTTAATGTTGAATATAGAAGAGGAGGATTTGCATTAATTTTTATAGCTGAATATTCAAGTATTTTATTTATAAGGATAATGTGTTCGCTTATTTTTTTAAGGGGCAATTATGTTGTTCCAAGATTTTATTTAAAGGTTGTATTATTTTCTTTTTTTTGAGTTTGGGTTCGGGGGACTCTGCCACGATTTCGGTATGATAAATTGATGTATTTATGTTGAAAGAGGTATTTACCTATTGCTTTAAATTATTTGTTTGTATTTATAGGATTACAATTGCTTATCTGTGTCTGACTAATTTAGTGAATAAAATTTAGTAGTAAGCTAATAGAGGGTCTACTCTTTTTTGTATTTTCAAAATACATACTTGAACAAGTTCATTAGCTAAGGTTTAAAAATAATTTTATCTCAGATGATATGAATTACTGGGTTAATAATATAATATAGAAAATATAAAATTGTTAGGATTTGTCCAGTTAAAATATAGGGGTCTTCGACAGGACGAGCTCCAATTCAAGTAAGTAGCGCTACAATAGCAACAAATGTCCAAAATATTAGTTTGTTGGCAGGATAAAATTGAGTTCTTTGTATTTTTTTTTTGTTTATAAAAGGTATAATTCATAGGATAGCAATTGATATTACTAGGGCAATTACCCCTCCCAATTTATTAGGAATTGAACGTAAAATTGCATATGCAAATAAAAAGTATCATTCTGGTTGGATATGAATAGGGGTTACTAGAGGATTAGCAGGGAGTAAAATTTCTGGATCTCCTAATAAATATGGATTTATTAGGACTAATAAAGTTAGGAATATACATATAATAATAAACCCAAATATATCTTTGTAGGTAAAATAAGGATGAAATGGAATTTTATCAATATTTCTATTAGTTCCTAAAGGATTATTTGATCCTGTTTGATGAAGAAAAAGTAGATGAATAATAACTATTGCTGAAACAATAAATGGAAGAAGAAAATGTAAAGTGAAAAATCGGGTTAAGGTAGCATTATCAACAGCAAATCCGCCCCATAATCATTGTACAATTGTAGTTCCTAAGTATGGGATGGCAGAAAGTAAATTAGTAATTACTGTTGCTCCTCAGAAGGATATTTGACCTCAAGGAAGGACGTAGCCTAAAAATGCTGTTGCTATAACAAGGAAGAAAATTAATACACCGATTGTTCAAGTAAATAAAAGAGTGTAAGATCTGTAGTATATCCCTCGTCCAATATGAATATAAAGACAAATAAAAAAAAATGAAGCTCCATTAGCATGGAGAGTTCGAAGGAGTCAGCCGTAATTAACATCTCGACAAATATGAATTACTCTATTAAATGCTAGGTCAGTATGGGCTGAAAAATGTATAGCTAGGAAAATTCCTGTAATGATTTGAATAATTAGACAGAGTCCAAGTAGGGATCCAAAATTTCATCACGCTGAAATATTAGATGGTGTTGGTAAGTCAATAAGGGCGTTGTTAATAATTTTTGTTACTGGGGAAATTTTTCGTAAGGGAGTTTTCATTAGTGTGTTTGTCGTAATGGTCCTTGTTTGATATTGGTAATTTTAACTACAGCAATTAAAGTAATTAATAAATAAATGATTATTAAAATTAAGATTATTATTATAGGATAATTTAAAAATTTGTTTAGGGATGTTAAAGGGTGGACTCTATTATTAATTGAGTCTTCGTAGATATTATTAATATTAATTATATAAGAGTCTAAGAGGGGAATTGTTATAATAATTAAAATAAATAATAATATAAGGGTTATCTTAGATTTTAGAGAGAATCTAAATTTTTCATTTGATGCTACTCTAGTTATATAAATAAATAATACAAGTATTCCTCCGATTATTACTAAAAATAAAATATATGAATATCAAAAGTTCAAGTTAAATAAACCTATTGATAAAGTAACAATAATTGTTTGAATTATTAAGATTAATCCTATAGATAGGGGATGTGTTAAGAATATAAGAATTAAAGATCTAATTAGAGAAATTGATATAAGAATTATCATTTGTTCAGGAAGTAGTTTAACGAGAATATTAATTTTGGAGATTAATGATGGGATTGCATCTCTTTTCTGAAGTTTTAAAAGATTATCTTATTTCTGATTTACAAGACCAGTATTTTTACTTTAAATTATTAAAACTAATGATATATTGTTTGGTTATTTCTATTTTTATGTATTTTAGAGGTTTACTTTCTTTTTGTTTGAATCGTAAACATATATTATTAATATTGTTAAGATTAGAATTTATTGTTTTAAGTTTATATTTTAATTTATATATTTATTTGAGTTGCTATGGATTTGAGTTTTATTTTGGTATGATTTTTTTAACTATAAGAGTTTGTGAGGGGGCTTTAGGACTCTCTATCTTAGTTTCTATGATTCGAACACATGGTAATGATTACTTTCATACTTTTAATGTATTATGATAAGATTTCTATTTATAATGATTTTTATGATTCCTTTTAGATTTATAAATAATGGATTTTGAATTAACCAGGATATAATTTTTATATGGTTTTTTTTATTTTGTTTTAAAATTAGTTTTACAAGTCAGTTTATGAATATCAGGTATTTTTGAGGGGTTGATCTTCTTTCTTATATCATAATTTTATTGAGTTTTTGAATTTGTTCTTTGATATTACTAGCTTCTGAGAAAGTTTATAGAACAAATTATTATTATAATTTATTCACACTTATATTATTAATTTTGTTAATTTTTTTGTATGTAACTTTTTCTTCAATAAATTTACTTGTGTTTTATTTATTTTTTGAGTTTAGTTTGATTCCCACTTTGGTTTTAATTATTGGGTGGGGGTATCAACCTGAGCGTATTCAAGCTGGGGTTTATCTTTTATTTTATACTTTATTTGCTTCTTTACCAATAATGATTTCATTGTTTTATTATTATGAGAAGTTTAATTCTTTAGACTTCTTTTACTTAGTTTATTTGTTAGATAATGTTTTTATTTATTTGTGTATAACTATGGTGTTTTTAGTTAAGATGCCAATGTACTTTGTACATTTGTGACTCCCCAAGGCACATGTGGAAGCCCCTGTGTCTGGATCTATAATTTTAGCAGGAGTAATATTAAAATTGGGAGGGTATGGATTGATGCGATTAATAAGAGTGTTTTTAAGAGTTGGTATAAAGATTAATAACATCTTTATTGTAATTAGGATAGTTGGGGGATTTATAGTTTCTTTTATTTGCTTGCGTCAAAGGGATGTTAAGGCTTTAATTGCTTATTCTTCAGTAGCTCATATAGGACTAGTTTTAAGTGGTATTATAACTATAAGTTATTGGGGAATATGCGGTTCTTTAGTTATAATAGTTGCTCACGGACTTTGTTCTTCGGGTCTCTTTTGTTTAGCAAATATTTCTTATGAACGTTTATTGAGGCGTAGATTATTTCTTAATAAAGGTTTAATTAATCTAATACCAAGATTATCTTTATGGTGGTTTTTATTTAGTTGTTGTAATATAGCTGCCCCTCCATCTTTAAATTTATTGGGTGAAATTATACTGATTAATAGTTTAATTAGTTGAAGATGAATGACAATATTGTTTATATCTTTAGTTTCATTTTTTAGAGCTGCTTATAGGTTATTTCTTTATGCGTATAGTCAACATGGAATATTGTACAGAGGTTTGTATTCTTGTATGATAGGATATGTACGGGAATATTTATTATTATTATTACATTGGTTTCCCCTGAACGTTTTAATTTTAAAGAGTGAGTATTTAACTTTATGAATTTATCTAGGTAGTTTAATATCAAAATATTGATTTGTGGAATCAAAGATGTAGTTTTATTCTAGATAATTTCTATTTGTTTAATTTATAGATTTAGTTTTTTAATTTTTAGAATTATTAGGTTTTTTTCAGGGTTGTATTTTATGATAATTGATTATACTTTATTATTAGAATTTGAATTATTAAGGCTTAATTCTATTAGAATTGTTATGTCTGTTTTGTTGGATTGGATATCATTATTATTTATAAGATTTGTATTATTTATTTCGTCTATAGTAATTTATTATAGAGAAGAGTATATAAGAGGGGATAAGTACATAAATCGTTTTATTATATTAGTTGGTATGTTTGTAGCGTCTATGTTGTTGTTAATTATTAGACCTAATTTAATTAGTATTTTGTTAGGATGGGATGGATTGGGTTTAGTTTCTTATTGTTTAGTAATTTATTATCAAAATGTAAAGTCTTATAATGCTGGGATATTAACAGCTTTGAGTAATCGTATTGGGGATGTTGCTATTTTAATGGCGATTGCTTGGATAATAAATTATGGAAGATTTAATTATTTATTTTATATTGATTATATAAAGGAAAGTTATGAAATATTAATTATTTCTAGTTTGATTGTTTTAGCAGCTATGACTAAAAGAGCTCAGATTCCTTTTTCTTCCTGACTTCCAGCTGCAATAGCAGCTCCTACTCCCGTTTCTTCTTTAGTTCATTCTTCTACTTTAGTGACAGCAGGGGTTTATTTATTAATTCGTTTTAATTTCAGTTTATCTGCTAGATTAATAAGGGTGTTATTATTTATTGGTACAATAACAATGTTTATAGCAGGATTAGGGGCTAATTATGAGTTTGATCTTAAGAAAATTATTGCTTTGTCAACTTTAAGTCAGCTCGGTTTAATAATGAGGATTTTATCTATAGGGGGGTATGTTTTAGCTTTTTATCATTTGTTAACACATGCCTTATTTAAGGCACTATTGTTTATATGTGCAGGAGCTATAATTCATGGTATGGGGAATAAACAGGATATTCGATTTATGGGGGGATTGATTAATCAGATACCTTTAACCTGTACATTTTTTTTTATTTCTAATTTGGCTTTATGTGGTTTGCCCTTTTTGGCAGGGTTTTATTCAAAGGATCTAATTTTAGAAATTATATCAATAAGGTATATCAGGTTATTTACTTATTTGGTTTATTTTTTTTCTACTGGATTAACGGTAGCTTATACTTTTCGCTTGATTTATTACGTAATTAGGGGAGATTATAATTTTTTAAGATTAAGTTCTATTAGAGATAGAGGATTTACTATAATTAAGGGTATGGCAGGTATAATTGTTTTGGTGATTTTTGGTGGTAGAATATTAATATGATTGATATTTCCTACTCCTTACTTTATTTGTTTGCCTTTTTTTATAAAGTTGATAGCTTTGGTTGTAAGGGGCTTAGGGGGTTGAATTGGGTTTGAGGTTGCTAACTTAGTTCTGGGGTATAATTTGAAGTCTTTAAGTTTATTAAAAATTAGCTATTTTTATTGAAGAATGTGGAATATACCCTTTTTATCAACGTATGGTGTTAATTATTATCCTTTATATTTAGGAAATATAGTGTATTCGTCTATTGATCAGGGTTGGTCAGAATATGCAGGGGGGCAGAATTTTTATCAAAATATTAAAAATATATCAAAGTTTTTACAATTTCTTTACACGAATAATTTAAAGGTTTTTCTGGTTTTAACAGTAATATGAGTAATTTTTATAATTTTATTTTTATTTTACTTAAATAGCTTAAATAGAGCATGATATTGAAGATATCCAGGTGATTTTTTAATCTTTAAGTATTTATAAGATAGGATCTAATTTTACGATGAAAGTGTAATGTTTTTTTTTAAACTATATAAATAGGATCATCAACGGAGTTTCACCGCTGGGGAATTAAGTTAGAAGCCTATTCTCGTGTATCTTGATCCTTTAACTGGAATGTACTTCAATCATACCATTAACAGTGGCATACCTCCTTTTTGGTTTCAGTTAAAAATAAGGATGGTTACATCAAAATTTTAGGTCGAAACTAAATACAAATTTTTGTTTCTTATTTAAGATAAATTGAATGATCAATATTTTTTAAATGCAAATTAAATGTTATTATTAACTATTATCCTAGATTGCTCAGTCAAAAGCTCCTTGGTTTCATTCATGGTAGAGACCAATTAATAGGATGATGATAAAAACAATTAGGATTGTGTAATAGGGTAAAAATCTAGAAATTTTAATGGTAAGGATAAGGGGGATTAATAAGGCGATTTCAACATCAAAGATTAAGAAGATCACAGCGATCAAAAAAAACTGTAATGAGAATGGCATACGGGATGATCTTTTTGGGTCAAATCCACATTCAAATGGTGAAGTTTTTTCCCGGTCAATGAATCTTTTTTTAGAGATGACGAAGGAAATTATAATTATTATAAACGTAATAAAAAAAACTATAATACTTGTGTATGTAATAATTATTATTATTTATACTATTTCTAGGTTTCTTGATTGGAAGTCAAGTATAATAAATTTATATTATATAAATATCTACCTCATCAATAGATTGAGATATATAGGAATAGTCATACTACATCGACGAAGTGTCAATATCAGGCAGCGGCTTCAAACCCAAAGTGATGAATACAGGAAAAATGGTTTTTGAAATGTCGTAATAAACAGGTGAGTAAGAATGTTGTCCCGATGATTACATGAAGACCGTGGAATCCAGTAGCTATGAAAAATGATGATCCATACACAGCGTCGGCAATAGTGAAAGGTGCTTCAATATACTCGTAAGCTTGAAGAAGGGTGAAGTAAATTCCTAAAATTACAGTTAGCCTTAAGCCTTGGGTGGCTTGATTATAATCATTTTCTATAAGTCTATGGTGAGCTCAAGTAACAGTTAATCCTGAAGTTAATAAAATTAGGGTATTTAATAATGGAATTTGAAGAGGGTTGAATGGGGTGATGCCTTGGGGAGGTCAAGATATTCCTAACTCAATAGTAGGGGCTAAACTTCTATGGAAGAAAGCTCAGAAAAATGAAATGAAAAAGAAAACTTCTGATGTAATGAATAAAATTATTCCCCATCGTAAACCCATAGTTACTGGGTATGTGTGTAAGCCTTGAAAGGTTCCTTCTCGGGAGATGTCCCGCCATCATTGGTATATTACTAGTATTGTAATAAAGCTGCCTAAAAGAAATAATGTATTATTATAAAAATGAAATCATTTAATTAAGCCAATCATGGTAATTATAGCTCTCAGAGCTCCTAAGATTGGTCAGGGTCTTACGTCTACTAGGTGAAATGGATGATTTTTTCTTGACATTAGGTGACTTCTCTAGAATATAAAGTTCTTAGTACAGCAAATACGTAAGATTGAATAATTGCGACTGCGGATTCTAGGATTAGGAGGAGAATTTGAGCAATTAATAAAATAATTAATATTAAGATGGATAAATCTCTTCCCGCGTTTCCCAGTAGGGTTAATAATAAATGACCAGCGATTATATTAGCTGCCAATCGAACAGCCAGTGTTCCAGGACGGATGATATTTCTGATTGTTTCAATGCATACTATAAATGGTATTAAAAGAGCAGGAGTTCCTTGAGGAACAAGATGAGCTAATATATGAGTTGTATTGTTGATTCAACCAAAAATTATAAATCTTACCCATAAAGGTAAAGCTAATGATAAAGTTATAGTTAAATGTCTTGTTCTAGTAAAAATGTAGGGAAACAAGCCTAGAAAATTATTAAAAACAATTATAGAAAATAATGAAATAAAAATTAAAGTTATTCCTGAAATATTTTTCCCAATTAATGTTTTAAATTCGGAGTGTAGAGTTGCTGTTAGGGTGTTTCAAGCTATTAAATATCGGTTAGGAATTAATCAGAAGGGAGGGGGAATTAGTATTAATCCTAATATAGTCCTTATTCAATTTAATGATAAGTTAAATATAGAAGAAGGATCAAAAGATGAAAATAAATTTGTTATCATTTTCAATTAATTTTTAAAGTTTTTGGCTTAGTCCTATAGGTTTTTACTGGATATAGGAAACAATAGTAATTTAACACGTTAAATAGGATAAGTACTCATACAAAAATAATAAAGAGGATTAGTCAACTTAAAGGTGATATTTGTGGAATTAAAGGATACCTATAAGTAATTTTAGTTTGACAAACTAACGTTATTAGTTTAACTAAACCTTTCATTAGAAGTAGGCGCTATTTTACTATGGTGTGGTTTAAGAGACCAATACTTGCTTTCAGTCATCTAATGATGATTCTCTTATTTTTAAGATTCATTTAGTGAAAAAGTTTGAACTAATTCTTTCGATAGTAATAGGTATGAATCTATGGTTTGCGCCACAAATTTCTGAGCATTGGCCAAAGAATAATCCTGTTCGATTGAGTAAGAAACTAATTTGATTTAATCGTCCTGGGGTTGCATCAATTTTAACTCTTAGGGCTGGAATAGTCCACGAATGTAGAACATCTGCCGCAGTAACTATCAGTCGAATTTGGGAATTGTAGGGAAGAACGGCTCGATTATCAACATCTAATAAACGAAATATATTTTTAGATATTTCGTTTGAGGGGATTATGTAGGAATCGAATTCAAATTTTATAAAATCACTATATTCATAGGATCAGTATCATTGGTGGCCAATAGTTTTAATGGAAACTAAAGGATTATTAATTTCATCTAAAAGATAAAGTAAACGTAAAGAGGGTAGGGCAATAAAGATTAAGGTTGCTGCAGGTAGAATAGTTCAGATTACTTCAATTATTTGGCCTTCTAATAGAAACCGGTAATTATAAGTATTAAAAAATAATGTTCTTATTAGATATCCTACAAGAACTGTAATTATAAGTAGAATTATTAAAGCATGATTATGAAAAAATGATAGTTGTTCTATTAAAGGGGAAGCCCTATCTTGCAATATGGCGGAATTTCAGGTTGCAATTTCTAAAAAAAGTAGGAACTTTATATATGGGGTTTAAGGCCATTGCACTATTCTGCCATATTAGAAATTGGTTAGAATTGGAAGTTCAGAATAACTATGTTCGGCAGGAGGAAGTTTTTGTAGTCATTCAATTGAAGAAGTTATTCTTAACGGGGAAAGAGTTTTTCGTATAGAAGTAAAAGCTTCCCAGATAGTAAATAAGAGAATGAAAATTCTTACTAAAGAAATTAATGATCCGATAGATGAGATGACATTCCAAGTTGTGTAAGCATCAGGATAATCTGAATATCGACGAGGTATTCCTCTTAACCCTAGAAAATGTTGAGGGAAAAAGGTTAAGTTTACCCCAGTAAATATGGTGATGAATTGAATTTTTAAGAATTTATTATTTAATGTTAATCCGGTGAATAAGGGGAATCAATGAACGAATCCTGCTATAATTGCAAAGACTACTGCTCTATTGATATACATAGTGAAATGAGCTACTACATAATAAGTATCATGTAAAATAATATCAATAGATGAATTAGCAAGAATAACACCTGTTAATCCCCCAACTGTAAATAAAAAGACAAATCCTAAGGCTCATAGAAGAGACGGTGAATAGTTTAGTTGAGCCCCATGTAAGGTGGCTAATCATCTGAAAATTTTAATTCCTGTAGGGACAGCAATAATTATTGTAGCTGAGGTAAAATATGCTCGTGTGTCTACATCTATACCTACTGTAAATATATGATGAGCTCATACAATAAAACCTAATAAACCAATTGCTATTATTGCATAGATTATTCCTAAGGTACCAAAGGTTTCCTTTTTCCTTCTTTCTTGTCTAATAATATGGGAAATTATCCCGAATCCTGGGAGAATTAAAATGTAAACTTCTGGGTGTCCAAAGAACCAGAATAAATGTTGGTAAAGAATAGGGTCTCCTCCTCCTGCCGGGTCAAAAAAAGAAGTATTAATATTTCGGTCTGTCAGCAATATTGTAATAGCTCCAGCTAGAACTGGAAGAGAAAGAAGAAGTAAAAGAGCGGTTAAAGCTACAGATCACACAAATAAAGGTATTCGGTCAAATGTTATTCCTATTGATCGTATGTTGATTACTGTTGTAATGAAATTAACAACTCCTAAGATAGAGGAAATTCCTGCTAGATGTAAACTAAAAATATCTAAATCAACGGATGCTCCTCTATGAGCAATATTACTGGATAGTGGGGGATAAACAGTTCATCCTGTTCCTGCTCCATTTTCTACAAGACTTCTTATTAGTAAAAGGGTTAATGAAGGTGGTAATAGCCAAAATCTTATATTATTTATTCGAGGGAATGCTATATCTGGGGCACCTAATATTAAAGGGACTAATCAATTTCCAAATCCCCCAATTATAATAGGTATTACTATGAAGAAAATTATAATAAATGCATGAGCGGTTACGATTACATTATAAATCTGGTCATCCCCAATTAAAGACCCGGGAGTTCCAAGTTCAGCTCGAATTAGCAATCTTAATGATGTTCCTACTATTCCAGCTCATCTGCCGAATAGAAAATATAAAGTTCCAATATCTTTATGGTTTGTGGAGAATAATCACTTGTTCGGTAAAATGGCTGAGAACAAGCGATAAGCTGTAAACTTATTAACGAAATGAATTTTCTTTTACCAGTCTTATAGTCAACGATGATATCAAATTGCAAATTTGATGGTGGGGAAACCCTAAGGCTTAGAATTTCCTTCTATTAATGGCTTTGAAGGCCATGGGTTTATTTTAACCTAAATCCTTGGTTATATAAAATTAAATGCCAAAGTTGATAAAATTAATCTTGCCAGTGTTACAAGACTTAGTGTGAATATTAGAAATTTGTTGATTTTGCGTTGGTGGTGGAAGTTTATTTCATTGGAGGAAATGAGAATAGTTGAAAAGGTAATTCGTAAGTAAAAATAAAGTGTTAGTAGAGTTATGACTGTTATTAAAAGTGTTAAGAAGTAAAAATTAGATTGAATAAGCGAATTAATTACGAGTCATTTGGGGAAGAACCCCAGGAAAGGGGGAAGACCACCTAGGGATAAAAAGTTTAGTATAAAAAAAAATTTGATTATTGGATTTTGGTTTAAAGAAATATAAAGTTGATTTACATAGAAGATGTTTAGTTTTTTGAACATAATTACGATGTTAAGGTTGATGATTGTGTAGATAGTGAAATAATAAAGTCAAACAGTTTCTATAATTAAAATAGTACTTAATATTCAACCAATGTGGTTAATTGAGGAGTAGGCTAGGATTTTCCGCAGGCTGGTTTGGTTTATTCCTATTAAACCACTGATTAATATACTTAAGATAATTACAATGATAAAGTATACAGTTGTTTGATTTGAATATATAATTAGGGCCATGGGGGCGATTTTTTGCCAGATTAGTAGGATGGCGGAATTGGTTCAGTTTAATCCATCTATTACTTCAGGAAATCAAAAATGAAAGGGGGCAGCTCCCATTTTTGTTAGTAATGAAGTATTAAAGATTAAAGAAAAATATATATTAAAATTTAGGTTGTATGAAAAATTTAAGGAGAGAATAATGATAGAGAATAAAAGAAAAGTAGAAGCTATAGCTTGAACAATGAAGTATTTCAGGGCTGCTTCTGTGGCTATCTTATTCTTTGCGTCTGTTATTAAGGGAATAAATGAGAGGAGGTTAATTTCTAAGCCTATCCATATCCCTATTCAGGAGTATGAGGAAATTGAAATTATTGTTCCAATTATTAGGGATGTAATAAAGAGAATTTTATAATAAATTCATATTAAATGGGAAAGGTGTAATCCTTTATTTCCGGGGTATGAACCCAATAGCTTGCTTAGCTGACCTATTTACATTTTAGTATAAGAGGTACAGGAGCCTTTGAAGTTCCAGGAGGTAGTCTAATTCTATCAAGTGTAATTTAATGGGGGCGGGATACGCATGGTTTGCTCTATCAAAACAACCCTTTTTATCAGGCACCCCACT